TAGGAAAAATTCCTTAAATCTAGACTTAGATCTAAAATAAGAATTTTCCAAAAAAATCTCCTAGTTACGCACATATAGCCCCAGGGGTTTTCCATTTAGTTCAGACATAGGCCCCAATTTCAATTTCTTTTCAATTAGCCAATTTACTGATATATCATATTTACGTTTGCACAAGAACCCTTTACCTTTCATTTCTGTTTGATATGTTTCAAGAAAGTCGCATTTTATACAATATTCTACTGAATAAATATCCGTGTTATAATCCAAGTCTAAGTCTCTAAGTCTTGAAAAAAAAAATACATGAAATTTCCCCCATCAGATCTATCTGATTTAAAAAAAGATTTAAAAAATCTTGTTTTTTTGCACATGAAGAGATAAAGAAGCCATTGCAATTGCTGGAAAGACTAAGCCTACTAAAGGCACAAAAATAGGGGGTAAGTTGTTCAGAATTGTCATAGAATGGGCACCTCGATTCAATATTTGTACCTGTTATTTATTTTTATATTAATCTTTTTACCTATTTTTGCTATATTCTGTTGTTAGAAAGATAGCTTAGATTTCTTCTAATTCGTATAGAATTATCCTAACTAAGTATATCTAAGTGAGTATATAGAATAAAGTGAATATAGTAAAATGCAGGGGGTGTACAATTAACTAAATGCACTTTTTACGCACGAAATACATACATATTAATCCACTGGTTTTCTTCTTCTTTTCCCCTATATATTTTATATCTTTTTCTTGTCTTTGAACTTGAATCTTTAATTTTCGAATTTGACTTTAATAAAAAAAATGGAATAAAAAGGTTTTTCTGCTTCGAAATTCCCGGTAAATTCGTTATTGGTTATAATATAATCCGAAGGTAAGAAAAGAACACAAAATCCGTTTTAGTTAGTTTCCATTTAACTTGTCCAGTTGAATTTCGCGAAAGAAAGATTTTAGATTGTTGATCGAGGGTTCCCCATTTAGGAATTAGGAATATAGAAGGATAGTGCAGATAAAGAAATTTATCCGCACTATCTTTCTAAAATTTCTTCTTATGCCACCCCCAAAAAATCCATTTTCGGATTTTCCTTTGATTCCGATGATTCCGATAACTAAATTATTAACTTAGGAATCCTTTGATTTTATTTGATTTTAGGAGAAATAGGAAAAAAATTGTGTAGCTCTAATAACTCAGTCAAAACGCCCTTTAACATTTCACGTGGTATTAGGAGGTCCAATGCACCCTTTTCAAATGAAATTTCAGATACCTGTGAACCTTCAGGTACTTCAATTTTTAATACCTCCTCAATTACTCTTTTACCCGCAAATGCAATAACAGCGTCGGGTTCACTAATAACGATATCCCCCAACATACCAAAACTTGCTGTCACCCCACCAGTCGTAGGAGATGCAAGCATTGAGATATAAAAATTTTTCTTATTCTTTTTAAAATAATATAAAGCCGAAGAGATTTTAGCCATTTGGATTAAGGCCAAAGATCCTTCGTACATGCGGGCTCCTCCGGAAGCACACACTATAATAAGGGGCCAATTTAGACGGTTAGCATACTCAATCAAACGAATGATTCTATCCCCGACTACCTGTCCCATGCTACCTCCGATAAAATCAAACTCCATAACTCCAAGTACTACGGGAATGCCATTTAGTAGACCCCAACCTGTTTCAATAGCTTCGGATAATCCTGTTATCCCCTGATCATATAAAATCCGCGGAAATAAAGGTTTTTCAAGCTCTTCTTCTTCCTCTATTCCCTCCTCCAGATCTTCTTCCTCTATTCCCTCCTCCAGATCTTCTTCCTCTATTTCCAGCTCTTCTTCTTCTTCTTTTTCCTCCTCCAGATCTTCTTCCTCTATTTCTAGCTCTTCTTCTTCTTCTTCTTTTTCCTCCTCCAGATCTTCTTCCTCTATTTCTAGCTCTTCTTCTTCTTCTTCTTTTTCCTCCTCCAGATCTTCTTCCTCTATTTCCAGCTCTTCTTCTTCTTCTTTTTCCTCCTCCAGATCTTCTTCCTCTTCTTTCATTGTTAGCAGCGACCATATTCTTTCGTCCTCTATTTCCTCCTCCGACATTTCCAGTTTTTTCCCCTCCTGCTCGATATCCTCCAATATCTTCTTGAATTCGCCCTCTATTTCCACCCCCCACTCGATATTCTCAAGCATCGTCTTGGGGACATCGTCCCAGTTCGCTTGGTTCCAATGGCGCCACCAGTCCACTTCGGCCAATTCTTGACATGCGTCTTTTACTTTATTCGAATACCAATCCCCCTTACCTTCCTCCTTAGATTGGCGCCACCAGTTCACGTGGTGCCTGACGATTTTGACTTCATCCGAATACCATTCCTCCGTCCAGTCATCTTCTTTCGTATCCGTAGTTTTTCTTTCTGTTTTTTTCTTTTCCGGAAGCAGATCAAAAGGCAAAATAGCAAGAAAAGGAAGAGAATCCGGGAATAGACCCAAAAGACACGGTATAGAAAGAAGTAAAACTTGTCCAGAATCCATTTTGATTATTATAATAATTATTATTATTTCGTTTTTGTCGTCTTCTGGATCGAGAAAAGCGTTTCCACACAATACTGATCCTCCTGATCCTAATCCAGATCCAGATGCCTGCGTCTGCGGTTGAGGAGGGTCGTCAAGAACCAGAACCTGATAGTATTTATAATCTATAGGTAGATCATAAAGACAAGGAGAAGAATAATGAAAAACAGGGACTCTATCCCGAAAAGAAACCCGAAGAAGTTCGTCGGGTGGAATTTTTCTACCTAATACGGATGACATGTTAGAAAATAGGGGATTCAGATCACCCTCCCGATCATCAAGAATACGGAAAAAAGGATAAGATTTCTTAAAAATAGGGACGGACCAGGCCGTCCCTGAAATGAAAAGCACGTACAAGAAACAAACGGCCTTGTTCCCAAGGCCTTAGTATCATTTCGAAATTGTCTTCTGGCTCGGATAGGTAAAAGCGTTTCCATACGATCCTAATCCTGATCCTGATCAGGATCTGGATCCAGATCCAGATTCCTCCGGTTCAGGAGGTTCGTCAAGTGGAACCATATTGTTTTTAGTATTTCTAATAGGACTTTGCAAATTTTTAATAGAATCTCGAAAATATCGAATATTACTTCGAGTATGTTCAGTAGAGACTCCGTTAGGTAGTATACAAAATCTATTAGAATTGGTGTCAAGTTCCCAAATAGATACTTTAAAATATGGATTAAGATCCATAAAAATTTTATTAGGATCTGTGCCAGATTTTGTATCGCCGGAACTATCACCGGTTCTACTAGGTGCGGCAGCACATCCGATATTACTTTCATCAGAAACACCCTCAGACAAATAGTTATGACAATGTGGAGCATAGGCTCCTCCTGGAACAACATCAAGGTCTCCGGGTCGCAGCACCCGAACCACTGGGCTATTCTGCCCATCAAGTCCAGCAACATTCTTGCCTGGACCAAAAGAAATGTCAGAGGACTTATAAATCTCATAACCAGGTTTACTATTACTTCTAAAACCATTCTCGCCAAGATCCTCGCCGCTTGGATTGCTACCAAGATTCTCGCCCAGATCTTCACTAGATAATGTATTACTATCTGGAATCTGAAAAGGCGTCTTAAAATTTTCCAAAATTTTAGGAATATCACTAAGAAGATTTCTTTGCCGATTTTTTCCAAAGTCTTCCAGATATTGGTCCAAAAATTCACTATCTTCCAGAGATTGGTCTGGTTCACTATCGGTAAAAACCGGTAACTCGGGTCTATTAGCTTGATTATTATTATCGTATCCCACGCAAATATAAGGAATAGAAAGATAAGAATGAATAGGAAAACCAGGAGGGCTATACTTCGCCACTGATATGCAAAGATAAAAATGATTAGGAAAGTCATTAAAACTGTCGAAATAAATAGAAGTTGCACTACAGAGATAGTTAATTCTGTAGAAAACAGTGGCGCTGGATGCGCGAGTTCACTTGATACAGCGTTTAACAAGATAATAAAACAGATCACGATCAGACACATTAATACCATCAATATCGGGAAAATCTTATCCCAGAATTCTTTTTCTGTGGGCCAGAATTCTTTTTCTGTTTCTGTGGGCAGAGTGGGTTTTCTTTTTAGATTTTTTCTCCAAAAATTTTTCACCATTCTTTGTATTTTCCTCAGAACCAGTATTAGGAAAATGAGTAAAACTATCAAAATGAGAAAGAGTTTTATTAAAATTCTTCGTAACCCTAAACGATATGCCAGGACCATTAAAAGTATAGATAGCGCGATCAGGAACAATAGTATTTTGACAATCAGGACACGCTTCTGAAGGAATTCCTCGGGGGATTCAGGGAGCAGGATGAGAAAAACGGTTCTTTCCTTATAGAAAATTATGTATATCATATGCTTGATTTCCTTTATTTTTAGGTTCAAAAGATTTAGATTCTACTCTTTTTTCGACCAGAAAAGAGTCAATGACCCATTTTTGAAGAGAAGAAAAAATGGGTTCTGGAAATGAGAAAAGATAAATAAAAATAATATAGTTTTTCAAATTTCTAAAAGGGTTCTCCAAAAACATCCGTAACACCTGTGGGTATTGAAACAAGTTAAGAAAGAAAAAAAGAATGAAATCGTTGTTCTCTTCATTCTGAAGTTGATTTTGTTCAAATTCGAACTCAAAATCATATTGAAATGAAGCATCTCCCAATTCTGACTCAAATTCAGAATCGTTTTCTTCGGAAGAGTCCCAACAAATGGGATCAAGCATTGGTTTGATAGGACCATCTTGATTTAGCTGGTCAAGAGGGACCCAAGTTCCGGCGTCAATCGGCAGCTCAATTCGACGTGAACTCGGCAGTCTGACATAACTGTCGCAATGTTCACAGACATACAGACTTTTCTCGAAAGCGACTGAAACAAAATTCATACCTTCACATTGAGAACAATCAACCCACAAGCGACCCGTGTCTGGGCTTTTTGCAGTTTCGAGAATGGTAGGCGGCGCCCAAACTCTTTCAATTGGCGAAAATTTTATTCTTTGAATTTTCGCTTCCATTTTCTGATTAAAATTATCCGAAAATTGGATTTTTTCAAGTCCTCTGGAATCTGTATACCCGGCATATGGCACTATTGAAACTGGCTCGGAATTCTCCGTTGAGCTGGTTGAGACGTCACAAAAGTCCTCGTTGCAGTTTTCTGTTGAGACGTCACAAAAGTCCTCGTCGCAGTTTTCTGTTGAGTTAGAAAGATTTTTTCTTTGCGAAAGAGCGAAAAAGCTCTGATCCAAAGAACAGTCCAGTAAAGTCTCAAGCAGATTTATCTGAAGTTCAAAGATCGAATAGTTCATAAAAGAACTTTCTATCTCACTCATAAAAAAGTCGATATACGGAACTTCAAAATCCGTATTCTTTGAAACGAAAACCCGAAAAGAGTCATTTTTTACTTTTTTCTTACGCATAAAATTCTCATCCTTTTTTTTTTTACTCACGATCTTTGCTCAAAAAGCAAAGATGCATATTTTTGTTACAAAATCACATAAAATTCAAACGGAACTAATTTAGTTGCATTACTTATCCTTTTCGGGCATCATTTTTTTGATGATGCCACAATATCCATCGAATAGCCTATTTGTTTCGAATTTGTTTTTGTTATAGTAAGGTTAGACCATAGAAATTTGTTTCGAATTTGTTTTTGTTATAGTAAGGTTAGACCATAGAAATTTGTTTCTGTTCATATACGAAATTTGTTTCTGTTCATATACGAAATTTGTTTCTGTTCATATACGATTAGACTACCTTTTGATGATGCCACAATATCCATCGAATAGCCTAATTTGAATTCATGGATTACAAGGTGTCCATGGCTGGGAATTCAAATTTAATTTCTTTCCATACTTCACATGCAGCAGCCAGTTCAGTACTCCATTTGGCAGCTGAACGGATAATTTCGTTACCCTCACGAGCAAGATCACGTCCTTCATTACGAGCCCGTACACATGCTTCTAGAGCTACTCGATTAGCGACGGCACCCGGCGCATTTCCCCAGGGGTGCCCTAAAGTACCTCCTCCGAATTGGAGTACGGAATCATCTCCAAAGATCTCGGTCAAAGCAGGCATATGCCAAACGTGAATCCCCCCTGAAGCCACGGGAATCACACCTGGCATAGAGACCCAATCCTGAGTGAAATAAATACCGCGACTTCGATCTTTTTCAATAAAATCATCACGTAATAAATCGACAAAGCCCAAAGTGATGTCTCTTTCTCCTTCAAGTTTACCTACTACGGTACCAGCGTGAATATGGTCTCCGCCAGACATACGTAAAGCCTTGGCTAATACACGAAAGTGCATACCATGATTTTTCTGTCTATCAATAACTGCATGCATTGCGCGGTGGATGTGCAGAAGTAAACCATTATCCCGGCAATAATGAGCCAAGCTAGTATTTGCCGTGAATCCCCCTGTTAAATAGTCATGCATTACGATAGGAGTTCCCAATTCTCTAGCGAATACAGCCCTTTTGATCATTTCTTCGCATGTACCTGCAGTAGCGTTTAAATAATGCCCTTTTATTTCACCAGTTTCTGCCTGTGCTTTAAAAAGGGCTTCGGCACAAAAGCAGAAACGATCTCTCCAACGCATAAATGGTTGAGAGTTCACATTTTCGTCATCTTTCGTAAAATCAAGTCCACCGCGTAGACACTCATAAACAGCTCTACCGTAATTTTTAGCCGATAACCCCAATTTAGGTTTGATAGTACAACCCAATAGGGGGCGACCATACTTGTTCAATTTATCTCTTTCGACTTGGATGCCATGAGGTGGACCTTGAAAGGTCTTAGTATAAGCAGGGGGGATTCGCAAATCCTCCAGACGTAAAGCGCGTAGTGCTTTGAACCCAAATACGTTACCTACAATAGAAGTAAACATATTAGTAACGGAACCTTCTTCAAAAAGGTCTAAGGGGTACGCTACATAAGCAATATATTGATTTTCTTCTCCAGCTACGGGTTCGAGGTCGTAGCATCGGCCTTTGTAACGATCAAGACTGGTAAGCCCATCGGTCCACACGCTTGTCCATGTACCAGTAGAAGATTCAGCAGCTACTGCAGCCCCTGCTTCCTCAGGGGGAACTCCAGGTTGAGGAGTTACTCGGAATGCTGCCAAGATATCGGTATCCTTTGGGTCATACTCTGGAGTATAGTAAGTCAATTTATAGTCTTTAACTCCAGCCTTGAATCCAACACTTGCTTTAGTTTCTGTCTGCGGTGACATAAGTCTCTCCCTACAACTCATGAATTCCAAATTCTCACAGCAATAAGGTCTACTCGAGATGAATTAGAATTCGGAGTTAATGAAACCTTTCACAGAAATCCTTCACAAAGTTATCAATCAAAATTTTTATATAATCTAAATTTCATTCGTTTTCCATATATATTATTTGATTCATGGAATACAACATTCTAATAGAATTTTTTCTATACAGAACGCAACCCCATCCTTTTTTTGTTTGTTTCGTTCTCTTTTCTTTTTGACATACGTTCTCTTTTCTTTTTGACATACAGAATCGAAAGCGAGGGGAGATGAATCTCGAGCGACGGACGAGCGAATCTCCCCTCTCAATTTCCCTCTCCACGTTCTCTCTGTTCTCTCTACGTTCGTGAGGTGTGCCTCTTTTTTTTTTTTTTAGTTTCTAAGGATTAGAAACTTGAAAAAAATTTTAGGTAGGGCTATACGGACTTGAACCGTAGACTTTCTCGAGAAAACAGATTGAACTTTTTATTTTCAAAAAGATTCGAACTGTTTCAAAGACCCAACATGCACGTTTATGCATTGGGCTCTTTCATTAACTGATGAAAGAATCAGCAAGTCTACCATGATTTTCTTGAAAGATCACAAGATGGTTCCGCATGTTCTGATTTCTTATTTATTTCGATTCCGATCAGAAAGCACTACCAAAGTGCTTCAAAGAAGGTTATGCTGACGTAGGTTTGCTTTTAGTTTAGATTAACCTAAGTTAAGTGGAGTTTCTATCGCCCCGCTTTTTTTTACTTAAAAAAAAAAAAAATATGAAACTTCATACACCCTAAAGTTCATAGGTTAGACCGAAAATCGAATTTCTTGAAGTCTTTCAACTTCATTATGCCTAGCATTCAATAGGCGGGCTATTTACCTTATCAAATATCTTAAATCAAAAATGGGTTCTATTGAGAACCCCAAAGGGGGACCTAATTTTAACCAAAGTGCCAGGCTATTTTTCTCTTTTTTCCTAGGAGTAAGACATTCACTTCTCGAAAAGTTTTTGAATTCCAAAATAGACTCCTCTGAAAAAACATTGGCGCACGTGTAAACGAGGTGCTCTACCTAACTGAGCTATAGCCCTTCATTTTTCTTTTATAAAAGAGCCTAAATAGAAAAATTTGTCAATAGATCGATTTTTCTACATCCATAGAATAGCCTAAATAGATTGATTTGTCAAGAGCGAACCTCTTTATGTTTTGACATACAGAATCGAAAGCGAGGGGAGATGAATCTCGAGCGACGAGCGAATCCATCTCTCCACGTTCGTGACGTGTGTCTCTATTTTTTTTTGTTTGTTTCGTTCTCTTTATGATGATATATGATGGTAAATGACCTACTTAACTCAGTGGTTAGAGTGTTGCTTTCATACGGCAAGAGTCATTGGTTCAAATCCAATAGTAGGTAGATTTCATTCTAGATAAGGTAAGAGTTATTTGTTCAAATCCAATAGTCGGTAGATTTCATTCTAGATAAGGTAAGAGTTATCGGTTCAAATCCAATAGTCGGTAGATTTCATTCTAGAGAATGGGAGAGTCATTGGTTCAAATCCAATAGTCGGTAGATTTCATTCTATATTATGATGATGATTTGATTCAATTGGCAGAATAAGAATCAAAAGAACTAACAGACAGAAGTTCTTTTGATTCTTCGGACGCGCCAACTAGTTCTAGTTATAGTTACGAAATTGCGTTGATGGCCTCTATTCGTGCCCTAGCTCGTCTGAGAGCTAGATTTGCCTCAATTATTTGTCTCTTGCCCTCAGCTTTTCTCAAGCTCGCTTTTGCTATTTCAAGAGTTTGCTGAGCTTCTTGTGGATCAATGTCACTACCCTTCTCTGCATCATTTACTAAAACAGTGATCTCATTATTGCCTATTCTAGCGCAACCCCCCATCAGAGCTATCTTGAGCCATTGGTCGTTAAGGCGTATTCTCAAAATACCGATATCGACAATTGTGGCAATAGGCGCGTGATTTGGTAATATGCCAATTTGCCCACTATTTGTGGGTAAAATGATTTCTTTCACTTCTGAATCCCAAACAATTCGATTTGGGGTCAGTACACAAAGATTTAAGATCATTTCTTTAAGTTGTTCTCCATTTCTAAGTTCGTAGCCTTCGCAGTAGCTTCATCAATATTACCTACTAAATAAAAGGCCTGCTCGGGAAGACTATCTAATTCTCCGGAAAGGATCAATTGAAACCCTCTAATTGTTTCTGCTAAACCGACATATTTTCCCGGAGAACCGGTAAATACTTCTGCTACGAAAAAGGGTTGTGATAAGAAACGCTCAATTTTTCGTGCTCTTGCTACAGTTAAGCGATCCTCTTCGGATAATTCATCCAACCCAAGGATAGCTATAATGTCCTGAAGTTCCTTGTAACGTTGTAAAGTTTGCTTAACTCTTTGCGCAGTTTCATAATGTTCGTTACCAACAATCTGGGGTTGTAGCATAGTTGACGTTGAATCTAAAGGATCTACTGCTGGATAGATACCTTTAGCAGCTAATCTTCTTGATAATACAGTAGTAGCATCTAAATGTGCAAATGTCGTGGCAGGAGCAGGGTCAGTCAAATCGTCCGCAGGTACATAAACTGCTTGAATAGAAGTTATGGACGCCTCTTTGGTAGAAGTAATTCTTTCTTGTAAAGAACCCATTTCGGTACTAAGAGTGGGTTGATAACCCACAGCGGAAGGCATTCTACCCAATAAGGCGGATACTTCGGACCCTGCTTGGACGAAACGAAAGATATTGTCGATAAATAGAAGTACGTCTTGTTTATTAACATCTCGGAAATATTCTGCCATAGTTAAGGCAGTCAAACCAACTCTCATACGAGCTCCCGGCGGTTCATTCATCTGTCCATAGACTAGGGCAACTTTTGATTCTGTAATATTTTTTTCATTAATTACTCCAGATTCTTTCATTTCCACGTAAAGATCATTTCCTTCACGAGTACGTTCACCTACTCCGGCAAATACGGATACACCCCCATGAGCTTTCGCAATATTGTTGATTAATTCCATAATGAGTACTGTTTTACCTACTCCAGCTCCCCCGAAAAGCCCGATTTTTCCTCCACGGCGATAAGGGGCTAAAAGATCTACGACTTTAATTCCTGTTTCAAAAATAGAGAATTTTGTATCTAACTGTATAAAGGTAGGCGCAGATCTATGAATAGGGGATGTTGTCCGAGTATCTACAGGGCCTAATTCATCAATGGGTTCTCCAAGTACATTGAAAATTCGGCCTAAAGTTGCCCCGCCGACTGGAACACTTAGAGGAGCTCCTGTGTCAATCACTTCCATTCCTCGTGTTAACCCCTCTGTAGCACTCATAGCTACAGCTCGAACTCGATTATTTCCTAATAATTGCTGTACTTCACAAGTTACATTCCTTTGTTGACCAATAGTATCTCGACCCTTAATTACCAGAGCGTTGTAAATATTAGGCATCTTCCCCGGGAGAAAAGCTACATCTAGCACTGGGCCAATGATTTGCGCGATATGCCCTAGGTTCGTTTTTTCAAGTGGGGAAACTTCAGGACCAGAAGCAGTAGGATTGATTCTCATAATAATGGATTGTTTACTTATTTTCAATTTCAATGAGTGAATTTTCAAGTTTAACTAACTCATTTTCACCAAGTGGATGAATAAAAAAAAAGCTTCAGGAAGTCTTTCATTTGTCTATCATTATAGACAATACTATCCATATTATCTATGGAATTCGAACCTGAACTCTATTTTCGATTTCATTTTTTTCTATTCTATATAATGAATTTACGATTCACTATTTCTATCTCTTCTATCTCATAGGCCCTTTCATTTTGTCTTTCAACATAAGGAGAATTCCATTTTGAATTCCTTTTTTTGTTATACAGAATCGAAAGTGAGGTGAAAGGGCAAAAAGAGACTCTTATTATGATGAGTCTTATTCATCATATTATGATGTCTCTCATTCTAGATGAGAGAAACTAGCTTCTTTTTTTCAGTTATTTTATTCCCTTCCACCTTTCTAGAATAAAAAAACGGATTCTTCCAATGTATAAAATAAGAATTCCAACAGCTTTTGCTACTCTAACCTTCCTAGCCACGATTTTTTCTTTTTTTTAGACATTTCGCCTCGAAATAAGAAATTGTATTGATACCTAGTATCAAACAAAAGCATAATATAATAAATAACAACAAGTAGTCAAAATAAGTAGTAAATAGAAATGGATAAAGAAATAGTGGGTTCCTTCGTTTCTATGGTTATTTCTTAAACGGTGAGGTCTTCCCTATACACCGGAGCCCTCTCCTTTCCTTAAATAATCATTTAATGGATGCTATTGTTAACCTGTACAGTTCACACTTTTTTGGCTCTACCTCGAAATTCTCCAGTAATAGGTCTTTCACAACGAGATCTATCTATACAGTAACGGTATTTAATTATGAAGATTAGCTGATTAGCTGACCCTGTTAGTCCGCTCTTGAAAGAGTCGAGGCATAAATTTTGCCCTTTTCCTTTTTTTAATAAGATTTCCCCTGCTTAAGGGCTAATCATTTGCTACCAATGGGGAATTCTTTCATTTGAAAATGGAGATGATTGAATTTTCACTAATAGAAACCATAAATTTGATACACAATAGAAGGATATGATAGATCTTCTTTTTTAGATAGTGTTTTAGATATTAGATAGTGAATGGGTTTCTCCCATTCTATCCTATTCATCGGTATTGATCGCGAATAGTGGAAAATGCCTTTCCTTTCTTTTGTTCCAATCCACAATCCGAACGAGTCGCACATACACCCGAATACATATTCCTCGGCGCTGAGGACATCCCCTAAGACCACGGGTTTTGTTGGCCTTTCTGACTGGCTGTCTTGCCTTTCTAATAAGTTGTCTAACGGTTGGCATGATGAATTATATGCATAATATGTTGGTTTAGGTCGCTCCTAACCTATTATTCGGAGGATTAGAGATTCCTCCTATTCCTCCTAGGATTTGTATGATTTTCTATTTCTTGCTACATAATCAATAATTCCATAATCTTTGGCTTCTGTTGCTGACATATAAAAATCCCTTTCCAGATCTGTCAGTATGGTCTCTAAAGGTTGACCTGTTTTTTTTGCATAAATATTGGCGATGGTTTCCTGAATGACCATTAGTTCATCCATTTCAGAGAATAAACGATTGGCGTCTTTATGCCATAAACGCTTGGGAGGGTCTTTTTGGGGGTCTTTTTGGGGGTCTTTTTGGTTGTAGTTCTCTTCCGAAAAATCAGCATACGGTTGATGGATCATTACCCTAGCGTGAGGGAATGCATAACGTTTGAAACTGCTTCCCGCGGCCAGGAGAAAAGATGCCATTGAAGCAGCTATTCCGACGCATATTGTTGCTACATCTGCGGTCACTAGCTCCATTGCATTGAAAATAGTCATACCTGAGAGTACCGATCCCCCCGGAGAGTTTATAAAAAGAGTAAAATCGGTCCAAGTGTCGTATGCATTGAGATACAGGAAAAGAGCGACAAGTTGATTCTCGATATCGTTCTCAATATCTTTACATAAAAAAAGGAATTTATGTTGATAAAGTACATCGTATATGTTAACCCAAAAAACGTTATCATTATCAGTGTCAGTGTCATCATCATCCAGCCATGGGTAGGCTGATGGGTAGGCTGGGGGAATAACAATAGGTACTAGAGGTATACCAATAGGCATTGTAATTTACTCCTTATAAGTATTAAATACTCGGGGTTCCGCCGAAAAGTATTAAATAATCGGGGTTCCGAAACGATTAAAACATATATGATTAAAACATATATGATAGGGATTAAGAATTTTCATAATACAGTCCTTTTTGTCAATTGTCATCATCCATGTCTTAATATGAATTAAGTATCTTTAATAATACAGGTGCAGATTCGATTTTTGTCAATTGTCATCATCCATGTCTTAATATGAATTAAGTATCTTTAATAATTCAGGTCCTTATTCTATTTTATGTGCAGATTCGATAAGTTCAGTGGATTCGAGAAGTTCATAACAAAAAAAGAAATCAAAATAACGGAAGAAATAAAGTCAAATTATTACGAAGAAGCCTTTTGAATGATGAAGAAACCCGTATGGATTCGCGCATATAAAAAGAGGTTAACTTCCATTGCGTATTGATGCTTATCGGGTATAGAATAGATCTGCTTCTCTTTGTTCCTACAAATGGAATTGGAACGTTCTGACTAAAATACTAAACAGAATAGAAAAAGAATGAATCCTTTATTCGGAAAAATTCACTGAACAAAGGGAGATCCATAACAGAGTTTTGAATCTAGTGTAATAAAGTTACATAGTGTTTATTATTGGTTAATATTAATAATTATTAGTACGTTATTATTTTTTTATTATAATATTTGTTAATATTAATAATTCATTTTAAGGGAAAGGTTATTTCCATGGGTTTGCCTTGGTATCGTGTTCATACCGTCGTATTGAATGATCCCGGTCGTTTGCTATCTGTGCATATAATGCATACAGCTTTGGTTGCCGGCTGGGCCGGTTCGATGTCTCTATATGAATTAGCAGTTTTTGATCCCTCTGACCCAGTTCTGGATCCAATGTGGAGACAAGGTATGTTCGTAATACCCTTCATGACTCGGTTAGGAATAACCAATTCATGGGGTGGTTGGAGTATCACAGGAGGAACTATAACGAATCCGGGTATTTGGAGTTATGAGGGTGTGGCTGGGGCGCATATTGTCTTTTCCGGTTTGTGTTTCTTGGCAGCTATCTGGCATTGGGTGTTTTGGGATCTAGAAATTTTTTGTGATGAGCGTACAGGAAAACCTTCTTTAGATTTGCCTAAGATCTTTGGAATTCATTTATTTCTCTCAGGAGTAGCTTGTTTTGGGTTTGGCGCTTTTCATGTAACGGGATTGTATGGTCCTGGAATATGGGTGTCCGATCCTTATGGACTAACTGGAAAGGTACAATCTGTAAATCCGGCGTGGGGTGTGGAAGGTTTTGATCCCTTTGTTCCGGGAGGAATAGCCTCTCATCATATTGCAGCGGGCACTCTGGGCATATTGGCCGGCTTATTCCATCTTAGTGTCCGTCCGCCCCAACGGCTATACAAGGGATTACGTATGGGAAATATTGAAACCGTGCTTTCCAGTAGTATCGCAGCTGTCTTTTTTGCAGCTTTTGTTGTTGCTGGAACTATGTGGTATGGTTCAGCAACTACCCCGATTGAATTATTTGGTCCCACTCGTTATCAATGGGATCAGGGATACTTTCAGCAAGAAATATATCGAAGAGTTGGTGCTGGGCTAGCCGAAAATAAAAGTTTATCCGAAGCTTGGTCTAAAATTCCTGAAAAATTAGCCTTTTATGATTACATTGGAAATAATCCGGCAAAAGGTGGATTGTTCCGAGCGGGCTCAATGGACAAGGGGGATGGAATAGCTGTTGGGTGGTTAGGACATCCTATCTTTAGAGATAAAGAAGGACGTGAACTTTTTGTACGTCGTATGCCTACTTTTTTTGAGACATTTCCTGTTGTTTTGATAGACGAAGACGGAATTGTTAGAGCCGATGTTCCTTTTCGAAGGGCAGAATCGAAGTATAGTGTCGAACAAGTAGGTGTAACTGTTGAGTTTTACGGTGGGGAATTAAATAGAGTCAGTTATAGTGATCCTACTACTGTGAAAAAATATGCTAGACGCGCTCAATTAGGTGAAATTTTTGAATTAGATCGTGCTACTTTAAAATCCGACGGTGTTTTTCGTAGCAGTCCCCGGGGTTGGTTTACTTTTGGACATGCTTCGTTTGCTCTGCTTTTTTTCTTCGGACATATTTGGCATGGCGCTCGAACCTTGTTCAGAGATGTTTTTGCTGGTATTGATCCAGATTTAGACGCTCAAGTGGAATTTGGAGCATTCCAAAAACTTGGGGATCCAACTACAAGAAGACAAGCAGTTTGATATAGCATTGATCTCGTACTTTTGTTTCCATTTTAGGAATTTGACAATTTGACATAGAGTCTCGGGGACCCCTTGATTTGACTTGCCGCTTTTCTTCGACTTTTGCTCTTTTTTTTATCTGAGGGACAATCCCAACTAAACAGGTATGGAAGCTATAATTGTAAACCACGATCGAATCTATGGAAGCATTGGTTTATACATTCCTTTTAGTCTCGACTCTAGGAATCATTTTTTTCGCTATCTTTTTTCGAGAACCTCCTAAAGTTCCAACTAAAAAGTAAAAAGATAAAATGATTTTTTATTATCTTAATTGAAATCTTAATTGAAGTAAAGAGTTGAAGTAGAGAGTCCCCCCAATATTGGGGGGACTCTCTACTTCAACTAGTCTCCGTGTTCCTCGAATGGATCTCTTAGTTGTTGGGAGGGTTGCCCAAAAGCAGTATATAAGGCATATCCAGTAAAACTTACAAGTAAACCAGATATAGAGATGGCGACTAGTGTTGCTGTTTCCATTATTAATTAATATCAAATTTTCTTAATTTTAAGACCACAATGGATCTATGATAAGATCATTTATTTACAACGGAATGGTATACAAAGTCAACAAATCTTAATTAATACAAAATAGGATTTATGGCTACACAAAGTGTAGAGGGTAGTTCTAGATCTGGTCCACGACGAACAATTGTAGGGGATTTATTAAAACCGTTGAATTCAGAATATGGTAAAGTAGCTCCTGGGTGGGGAACGACTCCTTTGATGGGCGTCGCAATGGCTCTATTTGCGATATTCCTATCTATTATTTTAGAAATTTATAATTCTTCTGTTTTACTGGATGGGATTTCAATGAATTAGATTTACAAGAATTGCTAAGTCCCACCTTTTCAATATTTCATTTGAATACTTAATACAAAGTGAAACATTTGGGTCTCGGTTTTTAGCCTAATCTTATTCTATTTTTCTATTCAATTTTGGTAAATTGATCGTGGAATTTTCTTTTTTGATATTTCTGGAATATGAGTGTGCGACTTGTTATAATATAGCCTATATAATAGTGCAGAAGAAAATGAGTCTGTCATCTTGATAAAGATGGTTTTTTATCTCGTCAGATATTTATTATAGTATCTGTAGCACGGAATATATGAAATGGATTACGAAGTATTAGAACTATGATTCATACTTAATATTCAGATCCCGTGGCCAACCTACAAAAAATTTCAAAAAATTCGAAAGTCTAAATGAAAAGATTTTTCAAACTTTTTGTCTATATAAGACTTATCTTATTTTGATAAAAATCAAAAGACAACTCTCTCTTTGGATTTTTCGTCATTATATTTATTCATTCCATAAGTGATGATACGACGATTCTTGCTCGGGGAATCTTTGTACTAACTTGAAAGGTTTTTTTCACTCATCGTGGTTCTAGTATGAATCTGAGGTTTCCGATTGATTTATAGAATCTTAACAAGAAAATGCCTATCAATCAAAAAAAAAAATAAAGAAAACGCCGGTAAGGCTGCATTACATAAACAAAAAAAATACTCAATTAAAGAAAAAAATG